CGCTCCAGAAAGACTCCAGAAGATGTTGATCGTAAATAAGAAGACTTTTTACGAAAAAACAGGAATAGATATTCGCATTCATATACATAAGAATTATGTAGGAACCAAAAGAATCTTTTCTTTCTTTTTGAAAAGACGTGAATGGATTTCTTTGAAGTAAGAAGACTATTCAAATTATGATATTCGTGGAAAAAAAATCGCAAGAAATGCAAAGAAGGAACATCTTTGATCCAGCATTGAAGGATTTGAACCAAGATTTCCAGATGGAGGGGATGGGGTATTAGTAGATCTGACACATAATTTAAATGCGAGAATTTATCCTCTAAAAAGGGAAATATTGAATGAATAGATCGTAAATTCTGAGATTTCGGTATTTTTTTTTCTTCAAGGGAAGATACTAATCGCGACGAGAATGGAATTTCCAGAATGACTCCAAAACCTTCTGATACCATTTGAGAAGAAAAATGAGAAGAAAAAGAATTCTTGTGACCCCAAAATCCATTTTGGTTAGACTCATTCAACGAAGAAATCAACGATTTCTGTTGATACATTCGAGTAATTAAACGTTTCACAAGTACTAAACTAGATTTATTGTCATAACCACTAATTTCCACAGGTTCGTAAAAAATCAAACTATTTAAGATATGATCATGAGCAAGTGAGTAAATAGACTCCTTCAGGAGTAGCGGATATAGGAAGTTTTGTTGCCGAAATCTATCTTTTTTCAATCTAAATATCCTTGTAATTCTGCCATTTACATAGATTTCTACTGAGGGAGGCACTTTTTGTGTTATGAAATGATACATGATACATAGTGCAATATGGCCAGAACGGCGTATGTGTATTAGTATATTGTTTATCTTTATCTTATACTAAACTCCTCTAATTAGAATAGAATTCTAAGAAGTAAAAGATTATATAAAAGTAAGAACAAATAAAGAATATATACCCCGGAGACAGAGAGCCCAATCTACAGATCTTTTTCCTTTCCCTTTCTATACAATTTGGTTTTCTTTTCCTTGTTAATATAACTAGAATAACAATAAAAAAAAAGAAGGAAAGGGGTCAAAATCTTTTATTTTCGCACCTTGATCACTCTTTTGACTTTGGAAAAGATATTCTTTTTTTTATCACTATACTATTTCTTCTACACATCCGTCTCCAATCCATAATAAAGAATAATTAGGATTAATAAAAAAAAAAAGAATCAATGGTCCCCTCACAATTCACAAGAGAACCTTTTCCCACATAAGGCACTAATCTATTTTTAACGTCTAATTAGTAATTTGATCGGGTAATCATTCAAATTAAGAAGGGAAGCTCGTTGCTTTTTTGTCTTACTCGAATTGGAGCCATAAGGCTCTATCCATTTATTCACTAGACCCGCCTATCCAACCAATAATTTACTGAACTTCAAAATTTTTAGAAAAATAAAAATTCTTATGTTCGTTCTATTATGAGTACTAGATTTCTTCTTTTTCTATGATTCTATTATTCTTTTGTCTATTTTTCTATTCTTTTTACGACATGCTTTTTTTTCCATTCATTACCTTTCAGGATCAGTCGCGGTCTTATAAACTCTACCAATAGTCTAGACGAATTCCTTCATCCAAATGCGTAAAAGATCATAGTCGCAATTAAAAGCCGAGTACTCTACCATTGAGTTAGCAACCCGGATCAATATGAAGTGTAGATATGATCGAAATAAAAAAAAAAAAGCAATGGAATTGCACTGCACAACTGCGTCAAAAAACGGAACTAGAAACAAATCTAACCACCAAAATATCAAGTGGATCCGGTTCAAAAAACAAGAGATTCAAAAGAGAATTGAAAAATCACCCAATTTTATCAAATTTTTTGATTTTCGCTAAGAAAATACGTTTTGTATATTTGTAAAAAAAAAAAAAAAGAAATTCAGCAAACCCATCCATTTTACTAAAGTCAAGGAAAGAGCCAATATGGAGTGAGGAGAAAAAGATCTATTGATCTACGATCAAATTATATTTGTTTGAGACGCCGCTGTCAATATGAATGGACTTTTTCAAAAACAAATTTCAATAAATTCTAAATTATATAGAAATTTGTGTTGGATTAGCACAACATAAAAACATAAAGAAGAAATAATAAATTGGAGCAAAAAAAATAAGGAATAAGTTAGAGATAGAAAAAAATATCGAATTTTTTTAATCAAAAAAAAAGAAAGGTACAATACAAATACAAGAAGAAAGATTACCCCCCCTTGTTGGGGGGTTCCACAACAAGAAGCAAGAAAAAAATAAGAATAAGATAAGTATGAATAGAACAAGAAAAGAACAAACTTTGAATAAAGAATTACACAAAGATAGGTACTAGTTACACTACCCTTTTTTTCTTCATGATTTTAGTTTTTCCTTTCTTTTTTATCAAAAGAAACTCGAAATTCTTTAAAGAATTCTGCCTTCCTTAAAATATCATGAACAGTTCCTGTGGGTTGCGCACCTTTTTCAAGGAAATATAAAATAGCAGGAACATTTAAATAAGTTTGATTCTTTATCGGATCATAGAAACCTACTTTTCGAAGATCTCTTCCTTCTCTTCGGGATCGAACATCAATTGCAACGATTCGATAGATGGCTCATTGGGATAGATGTAGATAAAAGATGCCCCCCTAGAAACGTATAGGAGGTTTTCTCCTCATACGGCTCAAGAAAAAATGATTCTAATTTCTAGAATTTCTGTTTCTATCTGTTTCTATCTATATAGATAGAAATAAAAAGAGAAATGTATCCATAAAGAATTAGACTGTAATTTGAGCCTTTTTTCCTTACAGAAAAAAGAAATCTTATTCGTACTCCTAACTCAAGTTGGGTAGTTTTCAAAGAGTTCGAAAGGAAATCCTTAGAATTTCTTGAGCTGTCTCTAACCTCTTTTTTTGTCTCCTTTCGGATCTATTTTTTTACTCATTCTGATCCAATTGTTGAGACAAGTGAAAATAGTGTTTCCTTGTTCCGGAATTCGTTGTCTTTGCTTTGAGCTTTGTGAAATCATTGGGTTTAGACATTACTTCGGTGATCCTTGCTCCTTTTCAAAAAGGCAGCAACATACCTTTTGTTTTTTGCTATTTCTATGGAAAAGGGAAAAATCATACGAAAGATTGATTCCTTTGTGATACACTCTTGATCAAAACAGTTTTAAAATTTCGACAAATTTTACTTTTTTATTTCAAACTTGTTCAAATTTGAACCTCTCCATTTATCTATATTTTATATATTGATGATATATTTACAAAGTTGGTCTAACTTATTGATTGTAACTAACCCTAGATTATTCCCCCAAGAAATGAATCAATCATTTTTGCTCGAGCTCCATCATATGTTATACCATTATATAGCATTAGTCTTTTTATTTAGATTTAGCAACCCAAGACAAATGAAATTAGGTTCCTAGCAGAACAAACTATGTCGAGACAAGAGCATCTTCATTCGTATAGAAAATGGTGGATGTCAGAATCCACAGCCAATCATGTCCTTCAAGTCGCACGTTGCTTTCTACCACATCGTTTCAAACGAAGTTTTACCATAACATCCCTCTAATTTTATTGGAATTTGGAACCGTATGCAATTGATTCAATATGGAATCATGAATAGTCATTGGCTGAACCGATACATCATAATCCACACTTATCTATCTATCGATAGATCAATGTTTATCCGGAAAGTATTTCACTTAATTTCACCCCATATTTTCTCATATGAAGAAAATAACATGAAAAAAAACAAATCAGTTTTAAGCAAACTTATTTACATCTTCAACAGATCTTTCGGGATTGTCCATCATAAAAATCCCTCAAAAAAATCCTTTGACTTTACTTTCATTCAAATGAAAAATAAATCCCCCATGAATGGATAAAAATTTTATCCACTTGAACTAAATAATATACTAAACTAAATGTAATAATTATGTATTTATATATAGAATATTTAGGATAGATATAGAAAATATTTATGAAAATTATATGAAATTAATCTATTCTAATATGAATATTATGAATATTTTCATATTTTTTATTTATGAATTATGATTTGATGATTATAATGATTATACTATTCTGATTTACGTATTAGTTACCATCTTCAATTGAATCTGATTTTCATTTAAAACAGAGAGATGGTTTGAGAATTTCTTTGTTTTCATTATTATGGAGTAAAATGAGTCTCGTGTAAGGTAAGATCAAAGAGAAAATAAGAATACGAGGAATCTGATCTTTTCGTATTAATCTCCATCATATAAAACAAAAAATTGTTAATGAAAGTCATCATTAATATTTAAGAATCAAATACTTTAGTAAAAAAAAAAGATATGATTCTAAGAATGATTCATAGAATTCAGATTGATAACATTGTATCCAACATTAAACAGAAAATTGTTTAATGAAATTCTAAATTTCAATAGAGAAGAATCTTTCGTTTATTATGGAAACGATCTGGGACGGAAGGATTCGAACCTCCGAGTAACGGGACCAAAACCCGTTGCCTTACCGCTTGGCCACGCCCCATTTTGATTTTGTATAAGAAAAACTAAGCTAAATATTGGTTATTCGTCAATAACCAACCAAAAGAAATATAGGACATGTTGTCGCTAGGATTAAACACAATAGATATAGAATCAAAAAGATTCATTGATCATTACATCGAATTCAATTAAGATATTATATGAAAATAGAATTCCTTGTATTCTCATTTGATTGGAGAATGTAAGGAAGGATTCTTGATGGGGGAGAAGTCAAAGAAAAAGAAGAATTTCTTTCTTTTATCCGCCTTTTTCTTTTTAAATTTTCCCTCAGAAAAACAACTCAATCCAATCTGATAATTTATTATCATTTCAATTGAATTTTAATATTTAAGAACAAAAAAATGTTTGTTATGGTTAATATCTTTAGTTTAATCTGTATCTGTCTTAATTCTACCCTTTATTCGAGTAGTTTTTTCTTTGCCAAATTGCCCGAGGCTTATGCCTTTTTCAATCCAATCATAGACATTATGCCGGTTATCCCTTTACTCTTTTTTCTCTTAGCCTTTGTTTGGCAAGCTGCTGTAAGTTTTCGATAAAAAAAGATGAGATTTTGATCCTAAAAATCAATAAGATCAGATAAGTCTGACATTAAGAACCCTCGATTCAAAAAGCAAAATTTTTTCTATTTTATATTCAAATTGAATTTGAATAAGGGGGCGATTATCTTTAATAAGTTTAGTTCTTCTTTTGTTATGACCTTTCCTTGATAAGATCCCATACAATACCTAATTAGAGATATGGCAAGAAATTTTTAGTAACGAAAAAATCTGAATCTTATTACATTAGAAAGAAATTTGTGAAATGAATTAAAAAAAAAAAGAAGTTTTTTTTTCATCTTTATAGCGTCATATCAAAATAGTGTATAGTGTGTGTCGTAAATATAGGTGATCTATTTCCTTAAAAAAAATGATCTTATCTTGGAGATTTGTAATGCTTACTCTTAAACTCTTCGTTTACACAGTAGTAATATTCTTTGTTTCCCTCTTCATCTTCGGATTCTTATCTAATGATCCGGGGCGTAATCCTGGGCGTGAAGAATAAAAAAAAGAGATGAGATTCGTTTTTAGTTTTTCCTTAATTTTTTCATAGGTAAATGTATCAATAAATGGAAAAGATACTAGATAAAGATAAAAGATTGATAAAAGAAAATAATCAAAATTTCTTCCAATTCTCAAATTTTAAGTGATCGAGGGGGGGGGTCGGAGAGAGAGGGATTCGAACCCTCGGTACAAATAATTCGTACAACGGATTAGCAATCCGACGCTTTAGTCCCCTCAGCCATCTCTCCCCATTTCAAATTGGAAATTTCTCATGTGATGTGACACGTGAAGTCAAGATTGAGAACAATTTTGATTTTCCTTCTTTTTTGATAATGATTCGAAACAGATTTCTCCAATAGAAAGAATACCTTACTTCTTTTATTTTGTACAAAAGGTTCATTTCCCGGCCTGGTTAAGTACTGGCCGGGCCAGTACTTCTTTTGTTCCAAAGAATCAATTTCATTTTTTTTTTTGATATCCAATCAAAATTGTTCTTGAAACAAGAAGAGCAATTTTCATTTCCATTCCTAATTATTAGAAATTCTATTAGATAGATTATCTTAGAAATTCTTTTAAGAAATTATCTATATCTAGATTAATATGATTCTAAAGGAAGTATTAAGAAAGAAAAGAAAGAAATATATCTGATAAGATCAATAATATCAAATAGAAAAGACATATTTATAAATTGAGACTAGAAATAATTTACTTGTTCAAGGCAAAGGACAAGTGAGGCCAAATCTACCCGAATTCATAAAATCTGGCAGTTCAAGTGGGGGGAGGTTGAAAAAAAAAAAGTAAATTCAGTAATGACTTACAACAACCAAACAAAAAAAAAGACTTATAACTTTAGTACACTATTTCAATTTGACTAAACTTTTTGTACTTTTTTTTTTTCAAGTTTTAAAGCCCGCGCCGCGGAGGAACAAAATACGTGTTAATGCTGGAATTTTCATAATTCGGATGCTATCTTGACTGCGTCTAATTACTTTGTTGGACAAATGGTACATTCATACCCAATAATGAAGATGTAGCGGGTATAGTTTAGTGGTAAAAGTGTGATTCGTTCTATTAACAACTTCAATAGTTAAGGGTTCTTTCCATTTTTTTTTTCATATTCCGATCAAAAACTTTATTTCTTAAAAAGATTTAATCCTTTACCCCTCAATAGGATATTTGAGGAAAGAATATACATTCTCACGATTTCTATCCAAAAGTCAATCAGAATTTTAATAAAAAAATTTGGATTATGGAGTCAAGAAGCATAATTTTTTTGATTGGTTCAATTCTTCCAATTGAATGAGTATAAATAAAGGATCTATGGATGATAGTATAAAACTTTCAATCGTAACTAAATCTTCAATTTTTGCGTTGGAAAAGGGAGATTGAAGCCAAATAGCTAGAAAACGATGGTTTTGGTTTACTAGAACCCTCGGCTTATTCTTTCAGCTCGGTAGAAACAAAATTATTTTCCTTAGGATCCCACGAGTAGAAATAGGGAACGAAGTAACTAGACTAGAAAGATTTTATAGAATCCCCCCTCTTCTAGAGGGATCATCTAGAAAGCGAGTAGCTTTAGATGCATTCGGAAAAAGCTGACATAGATGTTATGGATCTCCTTTTTTCTCTGGTGGGAATACATCGATCTTCCATAAAGGAGCCGAATGAAACCAAAATCTCATGTTCGGTTTTGAATTAGAGATGTGAAAAATGATCAACCAACGTCGACTATAACCCCTAGCCTTCCAAGCTAACGATGCGGGTTCGATTCCCGCTACCCGCTATATATTCCTTAACTTCATATGATATACATCCTTCTTTATTATTGTATTCCCTAAATCCGTCTAATCTAATCCTTTTTCTTTTTCTGAAAAAATGTGAAAATAGGAATGAAGGGCGTCCATTGTCT